GAAAAAATGTATAAGTTTCGCACGATTAGATCATGCGAAACTCTTTTTCTTCTCATTAGAGATATTATGAGAATGAACCTACTACTGAATCTAATGAGGTCAAATCAAATTAAAGTAAAAAAGAAAAGGGAAAGTAATAAAGTAAAAGTAAAAAAAAGGGAGATTCTAGTATAATATAAGGTCATTCTTTGTTCGAAAATACACAATGTATTCGATACAATAATAAAAAAAAAGATCAAAATAAAAATAGAAATGATTTTCCAATTTTAAAGCGATTCAATTTAATTTTTTGAATGAAGTTACACAACAGAGTTTTTTATTATTTCTAATTTTGATTATTAATTATATAATATTAGTATAAGAATATTAGTTTTTAAGATGAATCTGTTGATTGGGAATTAGGGGATGCTCAGATATCACAGATGATGAATTGATTTCTTACCTATGTCACTCCCATTTTTTTTTATTACTGTTTAGAAGGATTGATGAATCAAAAACTTTCAATTGAAAGAATAAGTGAAATTGGTCTTTTTGCTTATTCTTGTTTGTATCTTTCAAAAATTTGAATTTAGGGAAGTGCTTTCTAAACATATGTATAAAAAGACCATATTTCATTTAGCCTCTTTATGCTTACTATAACTAGTTATTTCGGTTTTCTACTAGCGGTTTTAACTATAACCTCAGCTCTATTTATCGGGTTGAACAAGATACGACTTATTTGAAATTAATTGAACAAACGATTCATAAAAAAACGAAATCTTTCTGTGTTATTCCATATATTCTATAGTTTCTTAAGTTTCTTACCGTGTCAATTTCCAATTTTTGGTCATTGAGATTCATGGGCAATATGAATTAATAGTTAAGAATAGATATTACCTCTCCTTTTCCTCTTTCAAACAAATTGAAATGATTGAAGTTTTTCTATTTGGAATTGTCTTAGGTCTAATTCCTATTACTTTGGCTGGATTATTTGTAACCGCATATTTACAATACAGACGCGGCGATCAGTTGGACCTTTAATTAATTAATAGCTCTTTTTTTGATTGACCCCTACTTGCTTTATTAATTTTAATACATAGGGCAGGGGTCAAATTGAAATTGCTGTTCAATTATTTCATTTCAGTGTAATTTTCGACCTAAGAATAACAAGAATGGGATCACGCTCTGTAGGATTTGAACCTACGACATCGGGTTTTGGAGACCCGCGTTCTACCGAACTGAACTAAGAGCGCTTTATTATCACACTAAATATTTTGTAAGTAACCCTAATATATTATATTTTTGCATGCGTATCCTATTCTATAGTAGAATAGAGTCAAATGAAAGATTGATCATGTTATGGATGCCCAATTTAATCGATTTCAATTGGTCCCTCGTTACGATTCCTGCTCATAAGATAAGTAATAGAATAGGTAGGGATGACAGGATTTGAACCCGTGACATTTTGTACCCAAAACAAACGCGCTACCAAGCTGCGCTACATCCCTTTCAATTGGGTTACAGTGTCATTGTAGAGAATACCCGTATTGTTTTCCACATCTTTATTTACTCCATTTCTATACAAAAATTATCTTGTCATTTCTTCTTTTTGATCTCATATCATAGAACATATAATTAATTATTAATTAATTATAATAAACTACTTATATGCGTTACGTATAATGAAACCCGCTGTAAAAAAAATGAATATTTTGGGGAAACGCTGGTACAGAAAAGGGCACGTTTTTTTTAAGAAAAGGAATATTCTACTGAATCGTTGTACATTTCAATTTGAATTAGGGATTCCGCGGACAAATACAAGCGATCATTAACTCCATATATGTCTGATCATATATGTATTACAAATTCCAATAAAGAAGGAGGATTTCAAATAAAATGCGAGATCTAAAAACATATCTCTCCGTGGCGCCGGTAGTAAGTACTATATGGTTCGGGTTTTTAGCAGGTCTATTGATAGAGATCAATCGTTTATTTCCGGATGCGCTGATATTCCCCTTTTTTTCATTCTAGTTAGTAACATGGGAAGTGGTGAAGAAGATTAGGGATTTAATAAAATCTCTGTGACTAATCCCTCCCCTTCCCATCTTTTAATTTTAGAATTTTTAAAATTTGAATAAGTTCGAAAAGAGAAAGAATAAAAGTGGATTCAAATTCAGTGAAACTCGGAACTCGGGCCTCAGGCCCGAGGCTCGAATTAAAATAAAATTTTTCATTTAAATTATTTAAATGAAAATAATTAAAAAGAGAATGAGAACAGAAATGGAAATTGATGGATAGGTCAACAATATCATACAAAATACTTAAATGAAAGACGAAACGCTATATTGGGATTAGAAATGTAGTTAGAAATCATTGTATTACTTATTATTACTATCTTGATTGCAACGAAATTTTTCATAATTTTATTTCGAGTTAGCAACTTCTATTTTTTTTTTCGTTCCTTTTTTCTCTTTGGATCGCAAAATAGAATAGTTGAGTGAATCAAAAATACAAAGGGGGTTCATGGCCAAGGGGAAAGATGTTCGAGTAACAGTTATTTTGGAATGTACCAATTGTGCTGTTCGAAATGATGCTAATAAGGAATCAAAGAGGGTTGGTATTTCCAGATATATTACTCAAAAGAATCGACACAATACGCCTAGTCGATTGGAATTGAGAAAATTCTGTCCCTTTTGTTACAAATATACAATTCATGGGGAGATAAAGAAATAGATGGAACCGATTACACATATGTATTGTATGTCATCCTTCCAAGGAAGATGAAAAATGTCATATACCATATATTATATATAACATATATTTAAAGATAAACAAACCAAAAAGAAATCCCCGACAAAATTAGGATTTTCGGGATAAGGAATAAACAAATCATGGATAAATCCAAGCGACTCTATTTTAAATCCAAGCGATCTTTTCGTAGGCGTTTGCCCCCGGTTGGGTCGGGGGATCGAATTGATTATAGAAACATGAGTTTAATTAGTCGATTTATTAGTGAACAAGGAAAGATATTATCTAGACGGGTGAATAGATTAAACTTAAAACAACAACGATTAATTACTATTGCTATCAAGCAAGCTCGTATTTTATCTTTGTTACCCTTTCTTAATAATGAGAAACAATTTGAAAGAGGTGAGTCGGCTGCTAGAACTGCGGGTCTTAGAATCAAAAAGGGGGATAGGCTTACTCTTCACTTGAATCAAAATTCCAATACGAACTCAAAGGCGGATTGATGTTTTGTTCGAAAAATTCGCGAATTAAGATGTGAGTGTCGTGTCATAAGAAAAAAAGTATCGGGGAAAAAGAATAAATCTTTTTTTATTGAACGTCTTGTTTGTTCATTTTGACGACTTTATCATATTATTTGATTATATTTTATCATACTAATTTCTATTCTACCTTCCCGGAGTTAATTTTACAGCGCACTCCATTAAAATTTAAAACATTCCTATGGAGTCCTTCCAATCTACTTATTTTATAATCTCAGTGGAAATCATAGAAAGACAATTTCTATTTAATATAGCTATTTGCGCAAGTATTTTACGATTAAGAAGCAACTGCTTCTTGTACAGATTGTGTATGATAATATTATAACTATAGTATACTAAATTCCCTCGAATTGCTGCATTTATCCGAGTGATCCACAAACGGCGAAAATATCTCTTTTGCCTACCTCTATCCCGATAAGCCGAAAACAAAGCTCTTATTTTCTGTTGAGTAATAGTTCGAGTAAGTCTTGAATGAGCCCCTCGAAAGCTTGATGCAAATAAACGAATTTTTGTTCTACGTCTCCGAGCTATACATCCTCGTTTAATTCTGGTCATTGAATAAATGAAACTTTGATAAATAACTAATTGATTTCTTTTCTTTCAGTTATTCCCTTCCCCTTTACTAGTTTGTTAATAACAAAACGGATCCTTCCAATGTATAAAATAAAAACTCCAACGGCTTTTGCTACTATAACCTTCCCGCCCACGATTTTTTCTTTTTTTTTATAGGCATTTTACCTCGAAATAAGAAATAATATTGATACTAGATATTAAAAAAAGCATATTAATATTAAATAAAAACAAAAAGTAGTAAATATAAAATAGAAATGAATAAAAAAAAAAATAGTGGGTTCCATCGTTTCTATGGTTACTTCTTAAACGGCGAGATCCCTTCTATACACCGGAGCCCCTTCTTTTCTTTCATTTAATCAATGCTATTGTTAACTTGTACAGTTCACACTTTTTGGCTCTACCCATGAATTATTCAGTAATCCGTCTTTCACAACGAGATCCACTTATACAGTAACGGTATTTAATTATGAAGATTAACTGTGTAGCTGACCCTCTTAGTCCGTTGTTGAAAGAGTAAGGGCGTAATCTTTCTTGCCTTTAAATGGGATTCCCCCCGCTTAATGGATAAACATTTGCTACCAATGGGAAATTCTTTCTCATCTTAAATTGAAAATGGAGACAATTGGATTTACACCACTAGAAACCATAAATTTTGATACACAATAGAAGGGTATGATAGATACTTTTTAGATAGTGAATGGGGTTCTTCCGTTTTATTTTATCTTATTTACTGTTACTGATCACTGATACTGGAAAAATGGGTTCTTTTCTTTTGCCCCAGTCCATGCTCTGAACGAGTCACACATACACCCTAGTACATGTTCCTCGTCGCTGAGGGCATCCCCCAAGGGCGGGGGATTTCGTAACATTTCTGATTGGCTTTCTCGTCTTTCTAATAAGTTGTTTAATAGTTGGCATGTTGACTCGTATACATAATGAGCTGGTTTAGATCGATCCTAACCGGCCGATTAGGAATTACTTCTATAGTAATAAATTAATTAATAGAATACTCTATCAAACCCAGTAAGAAGATAAAATTTCAAATGGCGTATTTGTATTTGCGCGAAATCCCTGTTATTTTTTATTCTACCCCTACATGATCAACAATTCCATGAGCTTGGGCTTCTGTTGCTGACATAAAAACATCTCTTTCCATGTCTTCGGATACAACCCATAGAGGTGTGCCTGTTCTTTGTACATAAACCCTTGTAATGGTTTCGCGCAGCTTCATCATTTCTTCCGCTTCCAGGATAAATTCTCCTGCGGGTGCCTCATAAAAAGAACTAGCAGGTTGATGGATCATTACCCTGATTATATAACCTAATAAATGGTTCTTCTATCTCGAAGAGAAATCAAAGAGAATAAATTAAATAACGAGTAATGATATGAAAACCAAAAGATAGAATTGAACAACCAACCGTACAGGCATCTCTTGCGCATTGCATACGGCTATACAATGGAATTTACTTTATAACCTCCATTCCATTGAAGAAGTATAAAATCAAATTCAAATATTCAAATATAGGGCCTATCAGACCCCGATCGGTAAATAATCCAATAACCATCCTTCATTTTATTTTGGAGTAGTTAAAACATACTATGATGGTTCCGTTGCTTTATATATTTATTTAGTCTGTTATTAAGCAATCCCAAAGTTTCTTTTTTTTGTATTCTTTCCTAAGATAAATATTGTTATTATCCCTCTGGTGTGAAAACAAAAAAGTTTGTGACGCTGCAATAGGCTTCCGATAAATCAGATAAAATCGGAAATGCCCTTTATCTCATACTATTCGTTCGATATATAATCTAATGATTGATTTTTGAAAAAAAAAAAACAAAAATAAAAAAAAAAAGGGTTTCTCATATCGAATTCAAAATGCCATGCTATTATTACTTAATAGTCATATTTCATATGGCGAAGGCATAGTCTTCTTTTTTCTCTCAAATACAAAACTCATTGGCGCCGAGCATGAGGGAATGCTAGACGTTTGGTAATTTCTCCTCCGACCAGAAGAAAAGATCCTATTGAAGCGGCCAATCCCATGCATATTGTCTGTACATCTGGTTGTACAAATTGCATAGTATCATAAATAGCTACTCCGGGTATTACCCACCCCCCGGGAGAGTTTATAAACAAATACAGATCTTTGCTATCATCCTCTAGACTGAGATATACCATAAGACCAATAATTTGATTCGAGAGATCGCTATCAACCTCTTGGCCTAAAAAAAGTAATCTTGCTCGATAAAGTCGGTTGATTAGGATATAATTGTATCCTTAGGAACCGTACGCGCACCTTTTGATGCATACGGTTTACCAAAAATCGCGCAAAAAAAAAGAATCAATGTGTAGATTGCAGCCCTCATTCTTTTTTATTTTCATAGGGGGCTCTTTCTAACTTCTAACAAAGGGCTTTTTTTCTTCCATTTTTCAAGAAGGATTTGTTTTGGCCTGTTTACTTTACCTATATATATAAATAAAATATATATATAAATAATTTACTAAACTTATCGAATGAACTTCTCATTGATGTATTGTTTCATCGAGATCGAATCCAAATAACGATGCCATTTTCTTGTTCCTGAATGGGCTTTTTCAATTTTTTTAGGTTTATGCTCTACTCCGAGTAAAGATAGGCCCGATTTTTATTTGCACATATAGGGCAAATGTCCCAATACCACGTCTTTTTGCTATGGCTTTTTTTATTTTTCAATTTCATTTATTTCATGTCTTCCACTAAATATTCAATGTATTCATTATATTACTCGATTGATTAAACAGTTTGAGATCGCTCCTGTTTATAAATAGAATATTATAAAAGTAGTAATCTTAGATATATTACCAATTGGGTTTTTTCTAAACGGAGCCTGAATACTTCATTTTTTTGGTCCAGTCGAGCCAACCATAAATTATTCTAATTGATAATATTAATCTGATACCCCTACAAAAAATAAATAGGATTAAATTGTATTTCACGCTCCAAACTTTTGATAATTCAATCAATCTTTTTTGGGCGAAAGAGGGGATATCTCGATCAGGGGAGAGAATGGGGAAATTCCATGTGACCCAATATATCTGACAAGTCGCACTATATGTCAACCCACGATGCATCTTCCTCTCCAGGACTTCGAAAAGGTACTTTTGGAACACCAATAGGCATAAAATGAAAGAAAAAAATTAAGTACTATATCTTACTTTGATGTGGAAGCGTAACAACGGGTTTATTGTCTTAATAAGATTAGCCTTTATCATAGTTTATCCATAAATTGAATAAGTTCATAACAATAACATAAAAAAAGAAAACCGAATGATTATGACTAAAGGAAAATTTTTACGAAACGAATGGGTCTTTGGAATGATATGAACAAATGGGTATGTCTTCACTCAGAGAAAATTAAAGTGGGATCAATCCCCTCTACCATTGCGTATTGGTACTTATCGGGTATAGAATAGATCTGCTTATTTTTGTTCCTACAAATGGAATTCGTCTATTATTACTATCTATTATTATTACTAAAAGAATAGAACAAATATTAATTCTTTCCTCGAGAAAATCTACCGAAAGAGTGGGTCCGGAGCATAGTTTTTTTACTTTTTACAATGCAATAAAGTTACATAGTGTCTATTATTCGTTGATTAAAGGGGTATTTCCATGGGTTTGCCTTGGTATCGTGTTCATACCGTCGTATTGAATGATCCGGGTCGTTTGATTTCTGTTCATATAATGCATACAGCTCTAGTTGCTGGTTGGGCCGGTTCGATGGCTCTATACGAACTAGCGGTTTTTGATCCCTCTGACCCCGTTCTTGATCCAATGTGGAGACAGGGTATGTTTGTTATACCCTTCATGACTCGTTTAGGAATAACCAATTCATGGGGCGGTTGGAGTATCACAGGAGGTACTATAACGAATCCGGGTATTTGGAGTTACGAAGGTGTGGCCGGGGCACATATTGTGTTTTCCGGCTTATGCTTTTTGGCAGCTATTTGGCATTGGGTGTACTGGGATCTAGAAATATTTTCTGATGAACGTACAGGAAAACCTTCTTTAGATTTACCTAAGATTTTTGGAATTCATTTATTTCTTTCAGGGTTGGCTTGTTTTGGGTTTGGCGCATTTCATGTAACGGGGTTGTATGGTCCTGGAATATGGGTGTCCGATCCTTATGGACTAACCGGAAGGGTACAATCTGTAAATCCAGCGTGGGGTGTGGAAGGTTTTGATCCTTTTGTTCCGGGAGGAATAGCCTCTCATCATATTGCAGCAGGGACATTGGGCATATTAGCCGGCCTATTCCATCTTAGTGTCCGTCCGCCCCAACGTCTATACAAAGGATTACGCATGGGAAATATTGAAACCGTCCTTTCCAGCAGTATCGCTGCTGTCTTTTTTGCCGCTTTTGTTGTTGCTGGAACTATGTGGTATGGTTCAGCAACTACCCCGATTGAATTATTTGGTCCCACTCGTTATCAATGGGATCAGGGATACTTCCAGCAAGAAATATATCGAAGAGTTAGCGCTGGGATAGCCGAAAATCAAAGTTTATCAGAGGCTTGGTCTAAAATTCCTGAAAAATTGGCTTTTTATGATTACATCGGTAATAATCCGGCAAAGGGGGGATTATTCAGAGCGGGCTCAATGGACAACGGGGATGGAATAGCTGTTGGGTGGTTAGGACACCCTATCTTTAGAGATAAGGAAGGGCGTGAACTTTTTGTACGTCGTATGCCCACTTTTTTTGAAACATTTCCGGTTGTTTTGGTAGACGGAGACGGTATTGTTAGAGCCGATGTTCCGTTTCGAAGGGCAGAGTCGAAGTATAGTGTCGAACAAGTAGGTGTAACTGTGGAGTTCTATGGTGGCGAACTGAATGGAGTCAGTTATAGTGATCCTGCTACTGTGAAAAAATATGCTCGACGCGCTCAATTGGGCGAAATTTTTGAATTAGATCGTGCTACTTTGAAATCCGATGGTGTTTTTCGTAGCAGTCCAAGGGGTTGGTTTACTTTTGGCCATGCTTCATTTGCTCTGCTCTTCTTCTTCGGACATATTTGGCATGGCGCTAGAACCTTGTTCCGAGATGTTTTTGCCGGTATTGACCCAGATTTGGATGCTCAAGTAGAATTTGGAACATTCCAAAAACTTGGGGATCCTACTACAAGACGACAAGTAGTCTGATACAAGATTGATTTCTTACTTTTATTTTTGTGATTTAATAACATAGACAGGGAGCCGGATAAATCTTGATTTGAATCGCTGCCTTTGCCCTTTCCTTGACTCTTTCTCTTTAGTTATCCGGGAGACGACCCAAAATAAACAGGCATGGAAGCTATAATTGTAAACCACAATCGAATCTATGGAAGCATTGGTTTATACATTCCTCTTAGTCTCGACTCTGGGAATAATATTTTTCGCCATCTTTTTTCGGGAACCACCTAAAGTTCCAACTAAAAAGATGAAATGATTTTTTATTATCTCGATTGAAGTAATGAGCCTCCCAATATTGGGAGGCTCATTACTTCAACTAGTCTCCGTGTTCCTCGAATGGATCTCTTAGTTGTTGAGAGGGTTGCCCAAAAGCAGTATATAAGGCGTACCCAGTAAAACTTACAAGTAAACCAGATATAGAGATGGCAACTAAGGTTGCTGTTTCCATTATTATATAATTTTAAGACCACAATGGATCTATGCTAAGATCATTTATTTACAATATAATGGTATACAAAGTCAACGGCTCTCACTGAATACAAAATAGGATTTATGGCTACACAAACCGTTGAGAATAGTTCTAGATCTGGTCCAAGACGAACCATTGTAGGGGATTTATTGAAACCACTGAATTCGGAATATGGTAAAGTAGCTCCAGGTTGGGGAACTACTCCTTTGATGGGTATTGCAATGGCTCTATTTGCGATATTCCTATCTATTATTTTGGAGATTTATAATTCTTCCATTTTACTGGATGGAATTTCAATGAATTAGATTCACAAGAACTACTAAATCGCTTTTCACTACAAAGTGAATCATTTAGGTCGTTTTTAGCCCATTCTATTTTTGGGTAGTTCGACCGTGGAATTTCTTTGTTTCTGTATTTCCGGAATATGAGTGTGTGACTTGTTATAATTGATCCTATGGATACTACAGAGAGTGGTTCTGTCA